GACGAGCAATGACACGAAATGCACGCCGTGGTGGAAAAATATGGGTACGTATATTTCCAGACAAACCAGTTACAGTAAGACCTGCGGAAACACGTATGGGGTCGGGGAAAGGATCTCCCGAATATTGGGTAGCTGTTGTTAAACCAGGTAGAATACTTTATGAAATGGGCGGAGTAGCAGAAAATATAGCCAGAAAGGCTATTTCAGTAGCGGCGTCAAAAATGCCTATACGAACTCAATTCATTATTTCGGGATAGAAATATAGAACCAAAGAAAAGGGGTCTTTGGAATAAAAAAAAATTGCAGGTTTCTTTTTTTGGACAAAGAATATTTCTTTTTTTTTCCTTCGCCCTTTTTTGCATTGAAAGAAGAGATTCAAAAATGATATGATTCAACCTCAGACCCATTTGAATGTAGCGGACAACAGCGGGGCCCGAGAATTGATGTGTATTCGAATCATAGGAGCTAGTAATCGCCGATATGCTCATATTGGTGACGTTATTGTTGCTGTGATCAAAGAAGCAATACCAAATATGCCTCTAGAAAGATCAGAAGTGATCAGAGCTGTAATTGTACGTACTTGTAAAGAACTCAAACGTGACAACGGTATGATAATACGATATGATGACAATGCTGCAGTTGTCATTGATCAAGAAGGAAATCCAAAAGGAACTCGAGTTTTTGGTGCGATCGCCCGAGAATTGAGACAGTTAAATTTTACTAAAATAGTTTCATTAGCCCCTGAGGTATTATAAGATAAGACTATGATATAGGGATATTTGAATGAAATAGATTAATTAGTAGATTGTGTCTCACGTATATACCTTTAATAATTCATAAATAAATACATGTTTATTATATCCAAATTTGGAGGCACCAATAATTTTAGTTCATCATGGGTAGGGACACTATTGCTGACATAATAACCTCGATACGAAATGCTGACATGAATAGAAAAGGGACAGTTCGAATAGCATCTACTAACATCACCGAAAACATTGTTAAAATACTTTTACGAGAAGGTTTTATCGAAAACGTGAGGAAACATCGGGAAAGCAATAAATATTTTTTGGTTTTAACCCTCCAACATAGAAGGAATAGGAAAGGACCATATAGAACTATTTTAAATTTAAAACGGATCAGTCGACCTGGTCTACGAATCTATTCTAACTATCAACGAATTCCTAGAATTTTAGGTGGGATGGGGATTGTAATTCTTTCTACTTCTCGAGGTATAATGACAGACCGAGAGGCTCGACTAGAAGGAATCGGCGGAGAAATTTTGTGTTATATATGGTAATCCTTCTAATATCCGAATTAGATCCGAAATTTCCTATTTGTGAAAAAAAAAAGAGAAAGGCCGGGTTGTCTAATATCACTCCTCCTCCATTAGTTGATACTTCAAGGGGGTTTTACCTGGAATGAAAGAACAAAAATGGGTTCATGAAGGTTTAATTACTGAATCACTTCCCAATGGTATGTTCCGGGTTCGTTTAGATAATGAAGATCTGATTCTAGGTTATGTTTCAGGAAGGATCCGACGTAGTTTTATACGGATACTACCGGGAGATAGAGTCAAAATTGAAGTAAGTCGTTATGATTCCACCAGAGGGCGTATAATTTATAGACTCCGCAACAAGGATTCGACCGATTAGGCAGTTGTTTCAACTTCAACATTCCTTTCATGGGGATACAATTCGAAGTTCAAAATCTCAAGAAACTTATTTTCTTCCAAGAAATAGATTCGGAATTCAGTTAAGGTAAGGAATGACAAATATGAAAATAAGGGCCTCTGTTCGTAAAATTTGTGAAAAATGTCGACTGATCCGTCGGCGGGGACGAATTATAGTAATTTGTTCCAACCCGAGACATAAACAAAGACAAGGATAATCTTTCTAAAAGGGACTCTAAAGGACCCGATGTACAAATAAAAATAAAGGATCTGTTTTAACATGAAATGGATATATCCATATATCTCTGACTCATATTTATGAGATGATAAAATATGGCAAAACCTATACCAAGAATTGGTTCACGTAGGAATGGACGTATTGGTTCACGTAAGAGTGCACGTAGAATACCAAAGGGAGTTATTCATGTTCAAGCAAGTTTCAACAATACCATTGTGACTGTTACAGATGTACGAGGTCGGGTGGTTTCTTGGTCCTCTGCCGGTACTTGTGGATTCAGGGGTACAAGAAGAGGGACACCATTTGCTGCTCAAACCGCAGCAGGAAATGCTATTCGTACAGTAGTGGATCAAGGTATGCAACGAGCAGAAGTTATGATAAAAGGTCCTGGTCTCGGAAGAGATGCAGCATTACGAGCTATTCGTAGAAGTGGTATACTCTTAAGTTTCGTACGGGATGTAACCCCTATGCCACATAATGGCTGTAGACCTCCTAAAAAAAGACGTGTGTAGAAATAAACATTGAAGAGATTTCAAGAGAAATAAACGATTCAATGATCTGATCAAATAATATTACTATGGTTCGAGAGA